ATATGAAAGCTTGGTGAGCATGATTTATTACATCAAAATAATCCTTTATTCAGGCATTTCATATTTATAAAGAAGAAATTTTTTTCTATAAATTGGGTATGAACCAAAAAGCTTTATTTAGCTTATCTTTATTAAATAATAAATTTAAATTATCATTAATAATTTAAATTTGTTAATATAAATTCATATTATATTTTTTTAAAAAAAATTTATTTAATTAATATATTAAATTTTTTATAAAATAATAATTTAATGATTTAATTTAATAGTAAATTAAATAATTTTCGGGGGTTAATTTAAAATATAATTTTTTAATAAATTAAATTTTAATAATTATAATATGGTATTTTAAAAATAAATTTTTAATAAATTAAATATTAAATTAATATAAATTAAATTCATTAAAAAATTAGATGTGTTAATAAAAAGTTAATTAAGAAATTCAGAATTTTGAGTGTGATTTTAAAATATAATTTTTTAATAAATTAAATTTTAATAATTATAATATGGTATTTTTAAAATAAATTTAAAATAAATTAAATATTAAATTAATTATAAAATTAAATTTTCGGGGGTTAATTTAAAATATAATTTTTTAATAAATTAAATTTTAATAATTATAATATGGTATTTTAAAAATAAATTTATAATAAATTAAATATTAAATTAATTAATTTAATTTATTAAATTGTTATAGATTATAAAATATTTTATATTTAATAGATTTACACTAAATCTTAAAATTTCAAAAATTTTTATGCATTATACATTAAAATATATGTATATATATATATAATATTTATATACAAAAAAAATATAATTGATTATATTTAATATTATTGATTATTAGTTCTATTTATACTTTATTTATAAATTCTTTTTATTCAATTTGAATTATAATAGAATTAAATGTTATAGTTTTTGTAAGTTATTTAATTTTGAATCAAAATTTTATGAAAAATGTTCCAATAAAATATTATTTATTAAATAGATTTAGATCATTAATTTTTTTATTTTATATTAATTTATTAATTATTAATAATAATTCTTTAAATTTATTTATTATGAATTTTACGATAATAATAAAATTAGGAATATTTCCCTTTCACTTATGATTTATTGATATGATGATTAATTTAAATTGATTGAATTGTTTTTTTTTAGCAGGGGTTCAAAAATTAATTCCAATAAATTTGTTATTAATTAGATATTTAAATAATTTTATTTTATTTATTAGAGTGGTTGGAAGATTTTTTTCAATATTTATAATTTTTAATCAGATTATTTTGAAAAAATTAATAGGATATTCTTCTATTAATCGTATATCTTGAATAGTAATTTCTTTAATATTAAGGAAGTTTATTTTTTTAATATATTATTTAATTTATTTAATTATAAATTATGTTATTATAATATTATTTTCATTTTTAGAATTTAATGAAATTAATGATTTAAGAATTTTAAATTTAAATAATAAAATAAATTATTATTATATGTTATATTTTATATCATTAGGTGGTTTACCTCCTTTTTTAGGATTTTTAATAAAATTATTTATTTTAAATTATTTTGAGTTGAATAATCATATTGTTATTTTATTGTTAATTTTGTTTGTTTCTTTAATTTTCTTATATTATTATTTACGTTTAATTTTTAATTTTATAATAATTATGAATTATTATTTGAATATAAATTTTTTAAAGTTTAATTTAAAATTTTTAAATTTTATTTTATTTTTTTTTTATATATTTATGATTTTATTTAATTTAAGATTTTTATATTTAATTTTTTTGAATTAAATATTATATATATATATTAATATATATTTTTAAATTTGCAATTTAATGTTTTTTTAAACTAAATATTTAAAATTTTAAGTTAAATAAACTATAAATTTTCAAAATTTAAAATATAAAATTATTTATAAATTTTAATATAGTAATGAAGATACTTAAAAAATCTTTTAAATAAATTTACAGTTTATTACTTTATTCAGACACATTACTTATTTAAGTTGTTAAATGAAATGATTTTATTCAACTAATCATAAAGATATTGGTTTATTATATTTTTTATTTGGTATATGATCAGGTATAGTTGGATTTTCTATAAGAATAATTATTCGATTAGAATTGGGTATACCTGGTAGTTTATTAGGAAATGATCAAATTTATAATAGTGTTGTTACTGCTCATGCATTTATTATAATTTTTTTTTTGGTAATACCTGTGATATTAGGAGGTTTTGGTAATTGATTAATACCTTTAATATTAGGTTCCCCAGATATAGCTTTTCCTCGAATGAATAATATAAGTTTTTGATTATTAATTCCTTCATTATTATTATTATTATTAAGAAGAGTTTTAAATGTAGGTGTTGGTACTGGTTGAACATTATATCCCCCATTATCTTCTAGAATTGGGCACAGAGGTATATCAGTTGATTTAACTATTTTTTCTTTACATATTGCTGGTATATCTTCAATTATAAGTGTTATTAATTTTATTTCAACAATTTTTAATATACGAATTTATATATTAAAATTAGAACAATATGTTTTATTAATTTGAGCTAATTTAATTACTTCAGTTTTATTATTATTATCTTTACCTGTTTTAGCTGGTGGAATTACTATATTATTAACAGATCGAAATTTAAATACTACTTTTTTTGATTTTTCAGGAGGGGGGGATCCTGTATTATTTCAACATTTATTTTGATTTTTTGGACATCCAGAAGTTTATATTTTAATTTTACCTGGATTTGGGGTAATTTCTCACATAATTTTTAATGAAAATGGTAAAAAAGAGACATTTGGTTCTTTAGGAATAATTTATGCTATATTAACTATTGGATTTTTAGGATTTATTGTTTGAGCACATCATATATTTACTATTGGAATGGATGTTGATACTCGGGCTTATTTTACATCTGCAACTATAATTATTGCTATTCCAACAGGAATTAAGGTTTTTAGATGATTAGCTACTATAAGAGGTGTTAATTTAAGTATAAATTTAAATATATTATGATCAATAGGGTTTGTGTTTTTATTTACTATAGGTGGATTAACAGGAATTATTTTGTCAAATTCATCTGTTGATTTAATTTTACATGATACTTATTATGTTGTAGCTCATTTTCATTATGTTTTATCTATAGGAGCAATTTTTGCAATAATAGGGGGTTTTATTTGATGATGACCATTTTTTGTTGGATTTTCATTACATGAAAAATGATTAAAAATTCAATTTTATATTATATTTATTGGGATTAATTTAACTTTTTTTCCTCAACATTTTTTAGGATTAGGTGGGATACCTCGTCGATATTCTGATTATCCAGATGTTTATTTAAGATGAAATATTTTATCATCAATTGGTTCAATAATTACTTTTATTAGGGTTATTTATTTTATTTATATTTTATGAGAAGGTTTAATTAGACAACGATTAGTATTGTTTATTAAATTTATACCTTCTTCTTTAGAATGAATTCACTTATATCCTGTAAAGGAACACAGTTATGATCAAGTACCAATTTTAATCATTAAAAAATAATATTTTAGTTTAATATGGCAGATTAGTGCAATGATTTTAAGATTCATATATAAAAGTAATTTTTTTATTAAAAATAATGTGAAGTTTAATAAATTTTCAAGATTATAATTCTTATGGAATAATATTAATAACAGAATTTCATGATTTGTCTTTATTAATTTTAATTATGATTTTATTTTTTATTTTATATGTAATAACTTGATTTTCTTTAAATAAATTTGTAAATAAGATTGTTTTACATAATCATTTATTAGAAATTATTTGAACTTTAGTTCCTGTATTTATTTTAATTTTTATAGCTATTCCTTCTTTAAAAATTTTATATTTAATTGAAGAAATTATTAATCCTTATTTGACATTAAAAATTATTGGCCATCAATGATATTGAAGGTATGAATATTCAGATTTTAAAAATGTAGAATTTGATTCTTTTATAATTTCAGAATTTGAAAATAAAAATTTATTTCGTTTATTGGATGTTGATAATCGAGTAGTTTTACCTTATAACTTAAATATTCGTGGTTTAGTTACTTCTGATGATGTTATTCATTCATGGGCTATACCTGTTATAGGAGTTAAAGTAGATGCTATTCCTGGTCGGATAAATCAATTTTTTATAATTTTAAATCGATTAGGGTTATATTTTGGTCAATGTTCAGAAATTTGCGGATTAAATCATAGGTTTATACCAATTGTTTTAGAAAGAGTAAATTTAAATTTTTTTTTAAAATGATTAAAAAATAATTTTTAAGAAATATTTTTATAAAAAATTATTTTAAATTGACATTTTAATGTTATATATTAACTAATTTCTTATTTAAATAGTTTAATTTTAAAATTTTAATTTGTGATGTTAAAGATTTATTTATAATAATTTAAATTTATTTTCATTAAATATCTTAATTAAGAGTTGAATTTTTAATTCAAAAATAATAAATTAATATTTATTTTTAATGAATTCCACAAATATCACCAATAGATTGATTTTTTTTAATAATTTTTATTTTATTAATTTATTTTATATTGATAGTTTATTTATATTATGTAAATAATTTAATTATAAAATTTGATAGAATAAAGTTATTTAGTTTTAAAAAAATAATTAAATTAAATTGATAATGTTAACAAATTTATTTACTATTTTTGATCCGAGAACATTTATTTTTAGATTAAATTGAATATCAACTTTATTTTTATTAATTTTGTTCCCTCATTTTTATTGATTATTTAATTCACGATTTATATATTTATATAAATATTTTTTAAAAATTTTGATTGATGAATATAAGATTATTATAAAATTTAATTTTAATTTAAATAATTTATTATATTTTATTGTTTTATTTTTATTTATTATATTTAATAATTTTATAGGATTATTTTCTTATATTTTTACAAGTTCAAGTCATTTAATTTATTCAATAGTTTTTTCATTATCAATATGATTGGGTTTAATAATTTTTGGTTGATTTAAAAATACAAAATTTATGTTTGCTCATTTAGTTCCTCAAGGAACTCCATTTATGTTAATATTTTTTATAGTTTTAATTGAAATATTAAGGAATATTATTCGACCTTTAACTTTATGTGTTCGATTAACTGCAAATATAATTGCTGGTCATTTATTAATTACATTATTAAGAAGATTTATTCCTAAAATAATTTTTATATATTTTATTGTTTTATTATGTCAAATATTATTATTAGTTTTGGAAATGGCAGTTTCTATTATTCAATCTTATGTTTTTGTGATTTTAATAATTTTATATATAAAAGAAACTAATTAATTAATGAATTTATTTTATCATCCTTATCATTTAGTTACTTTAAGACCCTGACCTTTATTGTGTTCATTAAGTTTTATTAATTTAATAATAGGAGTTGTTAAATGATTATATACTCATGATAATTTATTAATATTTAATGGTTATTTATTGTTGGTAATTATATTATTTCAATGATGACGAGATGTGATTCGAGAAAGAACTTATCAAGGTAATCATACAAGTGAAGTAATCTCAGGTTTACGGTTAGGTATAGTTTTATTTATTTTATCCGAAGTAATATTTTTTTTATCTTTTTTTTGAACTTATTTTCATATATTTTTATCACCAAGTGTAGAATTTGGAGGAGTTTGACCTCCAAAAGAATTAATTGTTTTTAATCCATATAATATTCCTTTATTAAATACTTTAATTTTGTTAAGTTCTGGAGTTTTTATTACATGATGTCATTATTCAATTTTGAGGGGAAATTATGATAGGAGAATTTATAGAATTTTAATAACTATTGGGTTAGGTTATTTATTTGTATTTTTTCAATATATTGAATATAATGAATCTTATTTTTCAATAAGAGATTCGGTTTATGGATCAATTTTTTTTTTGGTTACTGGGTTTCATGGATTACATGTAATTATTGGTGCTTTATTTATTTTTATTTGTTGAAAACGGTTAAGGTTAAAACATTATTCTTTTACTCATCACTTTGGATTTGAAGCATCTTCTTGATATTGACATTTTGTTGATGTTGTATGATTATTTTTATATATTTTTATTTATTGATTATCTTATTAATTAAATAATTTATATAATATAAAAAGTATATTTAATTTCCAATTAAAAGGTTTAAATATTTAATATAAATAATTTTGTTATGAATAATATTGATTTTAAGGTTTATTTCAATTTTAATATTAGTTTTAAATTTAATAATTTCAAAAATTCAATTATTGGATCGTCAAAAGAATTCATCTTTTGAATGTGGATTTTTACCATTAAGTTCATCTCGTTTACCTTTTTCTATTCATTTTTATTTAATTTCAATTTTATTTTTAATTTTTGATGTAGAAGTAGTATTTTTATTTTCAATAATTGATTTAATTGAATTTTTAAATTTTTTTAATTGGTTTTATTTAAGAATTTGAATTATATTTATTTTATATTTAGGGTTAGAGTTTGAAAAAAAAGAAGGTTCGTTAAAGTGAATAATTTAATTTAAGAATTATAGTTTATTTAATAAAATTTTTAATTTGCATTTAAAAGAAAATTTTTAATTTAATTTTAAATTAAGAAACAAATTTTTTGTATTCAATTTCGGCTTGAAATTATGGTTTATATTTAACCCTTAATTGAAACCAAATTAGAGGTAAATTATTGTTAATAATTAAATTGAAATATAATTTCCAATTAAAATAAGTATGAAACATTTTAAAATTTCTAATTTAAAAAATTTATGGTTAAAATCCATTTTTATTTTATTTATATAGTTTAATTAAAACATTATATTTTCATTATAAAAATAATATTTTTATATTTATAAATTTTTAAATATATTTAAAGATTAATTAATCATCTTAATATTTTCATTATTAAACTTTTTTGAATTTAAGCTATTTAAATATAGTTTTAATAATATAATAATTAAATAAATTATAAATCTTAAAGTAAATATAAAATTTAAGTTATATAAATATTTAAATTTATAAATTGAATTAATTGATATAATAATTTTTTGGGATGTTAAAAATTCTAATCATTTTGAATCACTAAATATTAATAAATTATTATTAAAATTTAACAAATTATTTTTATTATTTTTTAATAAAAATGGTAAATATCATATTGTTCTAAAAAAATTATATAAAAAGAATAAATATTTATTTAAATTAATTGATTTAATTTTAATTATTGATAATATTAAACCTCTTAATAATCCAACTAATAAAAATTTATAAATAATTGTTTTTAAATTATTTGGTAGATAAATTTGATTTAAAGATGAAAAAAAAATTCAATTTAAAATTGAACCATAAAATAATCTTAATATTAATAAAATAATAATTGAATAATTTATTAAATTTCATGATATATAATGATTATTTAATGATGATTTTAATGATTTTAAATTTAGATAAAATATTATTCGAAATGTATAAGATATAGTTAGTCTTATTGAGGTAAATATTATAAAGAATATTAAAAAATTATTATTATTTATAATAAATATTTCAATAATTAAATCTTTTGAATAAAATCCAGTTAAAAATGGTATTCCACATAAGGTTAATGAAGCAGTATTGAATGTTAAATTAATAAATGGTATATTTATATATATTATGGAAATTAATCGGATATCTTGATTATTTAAATAATTATGAATAATGATTCCTGAACATAAAAATAATAAAGATTTAAATATAGCATGAGTAATTAAGTGGAAAAAAGCTAATTTTGGTAAATTAATTGAAACTGTTAAAATTATTAAGCCTAGTTGTCTTAATGTTGATAAAGCAATAATTTTTTTTAAATCATATTCTATATTTGCAGAGGATCCTGATATAAATATTGTTAGGCATGATAATATTATTAAAAAATATAAAAAATTATAATTTATTAAGTAATTAAAACGAATTAGAATGTAAACACCAGCAGTTACTAATGTTGAGGAATGAACAAGTGATGAAATAGGGGTTGGAGCAGCTATAGCTATAGGTAATCATGACGAAAATGGAATTTGTGCCCTTTTTGTAATACCTGCTAATATAATAATAAATATAAATAAATTATTAATAAATTTAAATTGTAAAAAATTTCATGAACCATATATTATAAATAATCTGATTAAAATTAAAATTATAATATCTCCAAAACGGTTTATTAAAATAGTAATTATTCTTGAATTAAATCTTTTTTTTCTTGAATAATAAGCTACTAAACAATAAGAGGATAAACCTAAACCGTCTCAACCTAATAAAATTCTTAATATATTAGGTCTAATAATTATTAAGATTATTGAAGATACAAAAATAATAATTAATAATATAAATCGTTTAATATTTAAATCATTTTCTATATAATTTATTCTGTAGAGGATTACTATTGAAGAAATTAAAGTAACTGTTCTGATAAAAATTAATCTTATTCAATCAAAATAAATAAGATAAATTATTTTTATTGAATTATTTGAATATATTATTCATTCTATTATAAACTGATTTTTGTTAATTAATATTATAATTCCATAGATTCATCTTAAACTATTTAATATAAATAAATAAAATGATAAGATTAAGAAAATTAAATTTAAGTTAATTAATAATAGTAATTGATTTGTTAATCAATAAATTTAAATTTTATAAATTTAAATAAAAAAATTTAATAAAATAAATGTAAAATTTAATGGGATTCAGTGTATAATTATATTATGGAAATTTAAACAATTTATTTTAATGTAATTAAAATTTTTTAAATTAATTTGTCCATATTGTGTAAAACTATATAGAAAAATGGAATAGCATGTTCTAAAGAATGAGATAAATATAATTAAAATTATTAAAATTTTATTTCATTGAATTAATCTATTAAATAGTATAATTTCCCTAAATAAATTTAATGATGGAGGGGCAGAAAAATTTGAAATGCAAAATAAAAATCATCATAAAGATAATGAAGGTAAAATATTAATAATACTTTTATTAATTATTAAATTTCGTGATTTTATTCGTTCATAATTTAAGTTAACTAAATAAAATAATCCAGATGAACATAACCCATGAGCAATTATTAATAAAATTCTTCCTTTTATTCTTAAAGTTATACAAGTTAATATTCTTGTTAATATGATACCTATATGAACAACTGAAGAATAAGCTACAATAATTTTTAAATCACTTTGATTTAAACAGATTAATCTTGTAATTAATCTTCCAATGATTCTAATACTTATAATAAAAATATTAAATGTTAAAAATATTTTAGGGAAAAAGGTAATTATTCGGTAGATTCCATATGAGCCTAATTTTAATATAATACCAGCTAAAATTATTGATCCACTTACTGGGGCTTCTACATGGGCTTTAGGTAATCAAAGATGAGTAATATATATTGGTATTTTAATTAAAAATGCAGAATTTATTATAATAAATAAATAGATGTTATTTAAATTTAATGAATTATTTAAAAAGTATAATATATTGAATGATATAGAGTGAATATTATAATAAATTAAAATAATAGTAATTAAAAGTGGTAAAGATCCAAATAATGTATAAAATAATATGTATATACTTGCTTGAATTCGATCAATTTGATATCCTCATCCTATAATAATTAAAATAATTGGAATTAATCTTATTTCAAAAAAAAAATAAAATATTAAAAGATTTATTGAAGAAAAAGATAAAAATAAAAAATTTATTAAAAAAATTATTAAATTTATATATAAATAATTAAATTTATTTTTAAGAAAGTTATTATTTGAAATTATTGAAAGAGTTATAATTCAGAAAGTTAATATTGTTAATCTAAATCTTAAAAAATCTAAACCAATTAAGTAATTGATTTTTATTCAATAAAAATTTTTAAAATTAAATAAAAATATTATTATATAATTTATAGTAAAAATATTTGATATAATAATTATTATAAATAATTGTTTATTAATTTTAGAGATTAAAAAATTTACGGACAAAATTAATATAAAAGTTATTATCATTTTATTAAATTTAAAATATTTATGTAATCATTGCCAGTTAGTCGAATTATATTAACTAAAATGGATAAACCTAATACTCCCTCACAAATTCTTAAGCTAATAAAAAAGTTAATAAAATAAATATTTAAATTTATAATAATTAAGATTATATAAAAATTATAAAGTAAATTAATTATTATAAATTCTAATCTAATTAAAGTTAATAAAATATGTTTATAATAAAATGAAAATATTAAACATGAAATAATAAATAATATATTAATATAATTTAAGTTTATTCAAATAGCTAAATAGTTTATATAAAACTTTAATTTTGTAAATTAATGAAAAAATTATTTTTTTTAGCTTCAAAAAATAAAAAAGATTATTTTTTTAATTTCCAAAATTAAAGTTTTATATAAACTATTTTTGAATGATAACTTATTATAGAATTTACATAATTTTTTTATATTTAATAGATATAATATTAATATTGGTTATATTATATCCTTCAAATTTATTTAAATTTCATCCATTGGTCTTAAGAATTTTATTAATTTTTTATGTAATAATTTTAAGATTTAAAATAAATTTTGTTGCTGGGTATTATTGATATTCATATATTTTATTTTTAGTAATAATTGGTGGTTTAATAATTTTATTTATATATTTTACTAGGTTATCTAATAATCAATTATTTTATTTTGATAAAAATTATTATAAATATTTATATGTTAAAATTTTTATTTTAATAATATTAATATTAATATTTTTTAAAAAATTTGATTATATGGAATTATTGTATTGATTTAATTATAGAGAAATTTTTGAATTTTTAAATATTTTTGAATTTTTTAAAAAAGATTATTATAAAAATTTAATAATTAATTATTCAATAGATTTAAATATATTTATAATTATATATTTATTTTTTACAATAATTTGTTGTGTATTAATTTGTTTAAAATTTAGTATTCCTTTACGACAAATTGTAAAAAGTAAATAATTAATGAATAAAATTTTAATAAAAAAAAATTTAATTTTAATAATTTTAAATAATTCATTGATTAAATTGCCAAGACCAGTAAATATTAGATTATGATGAAATTTTGGAAGTTTATTAGGTTTATGTTTAATGATTCAAATCATTACTGGTTTATTTTTATCAATACATTATACTTCTAATATTAATTATTCTTTTTTTAGTATTATTCATATTATTCAGGATGTTAATTTTGGCTGATTGATACGATTAATTCATTTTAATGGGGCTTCATTTTTTTTTATTTGTGTTTATTTACATATTGGTCGTGGATTGTATTATGGATCTTTTAAATATATTAAAACTTGATTGGTAGGGGTAATAATTTTTTTAGTAATAATAGGGACAGCTTTTTTAGGATATGTTTTACCATGAGGTCAAATATCATTTTGAGGTGCAACAGTTATTACAAATTTAGTTTCTGCTATTCCTTATATTGGTCAGATAGTAGTGGAGTGATTATGAGGTGGATTTTCCGTAGATAATTCAACATTAAATCGATTTTATACTTTACATTTTTTAATACCATTTGTTTTAGTTGTTATAGTTTTAATTCATTTAATATTTTTACATGAAACTGGATCAAATAACCCGTTAGGATTAAATAGAAATTTTTATAAAATTGTTTTTCATAATTATTTTTCAATTAAAGATTTAATAGGATTTTTATGATTATTTTGATTTTTTATTTTAATTATTTTTGAATTTCCTTATATTTTAGGGGATCCTGAAAATTTTGTTATAGCAAATTCTATAGTAACTCCTGTTCATATTCAACCAGAATGATATTTTTTATTTGCATATACTATTTTACGTTCAATTCCTAATAAATTAAGAGGTGTAATTGCTTTATTAATATCTATTTTAATCTTAATAATTATACCTTTTATTAATAAGGTTAATTTCCAAGGTTTAACATTTTATCCTTTGAGTCAAATATATTTTTGAATATTTTTTAATTTTGTGATTTTATTGACATGATTAGGGGCCCAACCAGTAGAGTATCCTTATGTAATTTTAAGGCAGATTTTAACTGTTTTATATTTTATATATTATTTTATGAATTATTTTTTAATAATAATTTGAGATAAATTATTAAATTAATATTTAAGATAATGAACTTGTAAAAGTATATATTTTGAAAATATAATATAGAAATAAAATTTTCTATTATCTTAAACTTTTAAATATGAATATAATTTATTATTAATAAATTTATAAAAAATTTAAAAAATAAATATACTGAAAATATAATTAATGTATAAGGTAATAAATAAAATCAACATATATATATTAAGTAGTCATATCGAATTCGAGGTAAAGAAACTCGAATTCAAATAATTAAATATAAAAATATTAAATATAATACATAAAAATATATTTGTATATAGTTTATATTAATAAATAAAATTATAAATAAAAATATTATAAATAAAATTCTTCTATATTCAGCTAAAAAAATTAGTACAAATCCCCCACTTCTGTATTCAATATTGAACCCAGATACTAATTCAGATTCCCCCTCTGATAAATCAAATGGTGTTCGATTAATTTCAGCAAGTATTCTAATAAATAAAATTATAGAAGATGGTCATATAAAAATAATTAATCAAAAATATTTTTGAAAATAATTTAATGTTAATAAATTTATTGAATTACATAGGATTAATGTTAATAATAAAGAAATTGCAAAAGTAACTTCATATGAAATTGATTGAGCAATTGATCGGATAGCCCCAATTATTGAAAATGAAGAATTTGAGGATCATCCAGAAATTATTAATCCATAAACTCCCATTCTTACTAAGCATAAAAAAAATAAGCTATTTATTGGTAAGTTAATAAGATTATAAAAAAATGGGTAGATTAATCATATAGATATAGTTAAAGTAAATATAATTATGGGTGATAAGATATAAAAATAATAATTTGACTTTTTTGGTAAAAAAAATTCTTTTGTTAATAATTTTATTGCATCCCTAAATGGTTGAAATATACCCCAGACTCCTACTTTGTTTGGACCTTTCCGATAATGAGAATATCTCAAAATTTTTCGCTCTAATAAAGTTAGAAAAGCAACTCTAACCATCACTACCAGCAACATAAGAAATAATATAATGAGGTTACAAAATAGGTAAAATTCCAGTTGTTTAATTATTACTTGTAATTTTTTAAAATTACTTTTATAAATTCTAAGTTTATACACTGGGTTTGTTAAGTAAAATTTTAAAAATTAAAATTTATTTTTATATTATAAATTATTTAAAATATAAATTCCTTTCGTACAATTATATTAATTTTTTTAAAAGATATAAACTGATCTGGCTTACACCGATCTTAACTCAAATCATGTAAGATTTTAAAAGTCGAACAGACTTAAATTTTAAATTTTTTCGTTTAAATTTGATCTTAATTCAACATCGAGGTCATAATCTTTTTTATTAATTTGATCTTTTAAAAAAAATTATGCTGTTATCCCTAAGGTAATTAATATTATTAATTTTTATTAAAGATAATTAATTAATTTTCATTTATTATTGTTAATTTTTAAAAAAATTTTTTAAATTTTTTAATTACCCCAATTAAATTTTTTTAAAATTTTATTTAAATTTAATTAATTAAGTAAATTTTTTAAAAAAATAAAATTCTATAGGGTCTTGTTGTCTTTTTAGTTTATTTAAGTTTTTTTACTTAAATAATAAATTAAATTTTTATTTTATTTGATATAGTTTATATTTCATTTAATCTTTTATTCTAGTTTTTAATTAAAAAACAAGTTATTATGCTACCTTAGTACAGTTATAAATACTGCAGCCATTTAAATTATTTCATTGGGCAGATTATACTTAAAATTAATTTCAATAAGAAATGTTTTTGTTAAACAGTTGAATATAAAATTTGCCTAGTTTATTAAATAAATCTTTAAATTTGTTTAAATTTATAAATTTTACTAATTTAATTATTATTTTTTAAAGTTTCATATTATTTTTAATAATTTAATTTAAATTAAAATTTAAATTTAAATTTTTGTTTTTATATTATTTATTAATTATTAAATTTTTATTAATATTAAAAATTTTAAAATTTATATTTATATAATAAAATTTATTTAATTTTTTTATAATTTAAAGTTTATCCCTTAAATTTATTTATAAAAATTAAATTTCTAAATTATGAGGGTTAGAAATTTTAATTTATAGAAAAGTTGAATTTTTTATTAAATAACTAGATATTATAAAAATTGAATAATATATAATTTCTATATAAAAATTTTTAATAATTTTTTTACATTAACTAATATTTTTATATAATTTTTTTTATTTCGAGAATTTATTATTAAAATTTATATTTTAATTAATCCTGATACAAAAGGAAAAAATAATAAATTTTTCTTAAAAATTTTTTAAATTTAAATTTTAATTTTTAAAATATTTTAATTTTGAATTTTTAATATTTAACATTTATATTTAAAATAGATTTTTTTATTTTTTATTTAAAAAATTATTTAATTAATAAATTTTTAAATGGGGTGGGGGTTAAAATTTATTAATTAATATTTTAATATTGTAAATATTATGTTTTATTTTAAACTAAAATTTTAATTCTAAGGTTACTTTCCAGTAACTTTACTTTGTTACGACTTGTTTCATTATTATGAAAGTGACGGGCGATATGTACATATTTAAATATAATTTTAAATTTATTAATTTAATAAATTTTATTATTAAATTCTTTTTTTTATAAAATTTAAATTTTATAAATTATATTTTTTTAATTGTAATTCTTTTTTTCTTAAATATAAATTAAATTTTGACTTGAGTTTTTATTTGAAAAATATTTTAATTAATATTTTATAATATAATTTAAACAGCAATATTTAAATATTTAATTTAAGTAGATTTTAAAGTTTATTATCTATTAAAAATAAAATTCCTCTAATTAAATCAAAATACTGTCAAATTTTTTAAATTTAATGTTATATCATTTAATTTTTAAATTTTAATTTTATTTTATAATAGTAGGGTATCTAATCCTAGTTTTTTATATAGTTTAAAAAGTCATATTTTTTATTAAATATTTTATTTATTAATTTATATTTTATTAATTAAATTAATTTTTAATATATTTGAAAAATTTTATTTATTTAAATTTAAAAAATTAAATTTTATATAATGTTTAACCGCTATTGCTGGCACAATTTTTTATATATAATGTAATTATTTTTAATACAAAATTTATTTTTTATTTAATTTTATATATTACTAAATTTTATTATTTAAATAATTTTTATTTAATAATTGTATATAAGTAAAAATTTAATTTAATTATAAAATTAAAATTAAGTTATT